TAGAAAATTATATTAGGGAAATTTAAATATGGGAGATTTTATTTGTCGATATGAGTAAATATTATAATTTGGCTAATACTAAAATTTAAGTAACATTTTTTGAACCACTAGAATGTGAAAAAGATTTCTGTCTTTTTGGGGTATAATTTAATGTTTTTGGGGTTTGGCATTTAGGGGGTTGGGGGGTTTGGTAGGTGAAAATCTTTATGTTTTTTTTGATATGTCATTCAAGCATTAAAAGATTGTCTTAGGTGATTTGGTTATGTGGATTAATGACCCTTAACTGGGAGTCCGGCTTAGATGTTGGGTTGACCTTCATGCCTTGACGGCTATGTTGAGTGATAGCATCCCGAAAATTAAAAAATACCAAATGCATGACACCACAGTTATGTTGGTCATGGGCTGATTAGACCTGTACCATCGAGATGTCTTATTTAAGGGGAACGAATGGGCGATAACGCATTTGATGGCCCTGAAGTAAGAACCAGATGCCAGGTAAAGTGTGAGAAATAGCTACCCCCACGTGTTATGGGCCCGGAGCGAGAAGAGGGGCATAGGTGGGCGGGTTGTTGGTTTCACGGAGGATGGTAGAAAAAGAGACCAAATGTGGAAGGGGATAGTCATATGGATAGGAAAGGTTTATGACGAATATGGTGTATGTAAGATAACACAGATATGTCCGTGAACATGGACTTAATGTAGTAAGTAATAGACATGTTTGTAAGGTGTAATGTAAGGTTAGTTCTTATGTCTTGTTACATTAATTCAATGGTACTTGCTTATATGCTAGGGGAAAATAATTAAATGTACGATATACATAAATGTTCGAATGTACTAGATAATTTTATGTACGTCAAGAAGTAGTTTAACAAGAATATCAGCTTTGGGTGTTGATGGTGGGGAGATATTCCTTCTTCTTGATGTCCTAAGAAGATTGTTTCTTCATTTTTGGTTTACAAGACCAGGGTAATTGTTTATACTATTAGGACATGAGTTTCATTTTAGTATGTTGTCTTCAATTATTCCTGAGATTGGTATAAGGATTAGAATAATTGAGAAGTAACTGATTGAAGCTAGTTGGCCGATGATGATGAATGGATGTTCTACTGGTTGTCCTCCGATTCAGGTTAGGACTAATAGGTTAGCTACTAGAATTCAGTAAAGAGTTTGAGTGATAGGGCGAAATATGAGGCTTCGTTGTTTTGATGTATGAAGGAAAGGTAGGAAGGCTAGGACTAGAATAGATAAGACTAAGGCTAATACTCCTCCTAGTTTATTAGGAATAGATCGTAAGATTGCGTAAGCGAATAGGAAATACCATTCTGGTTTAATATGAGGTGGGGTATTGAGTGGGTTGGCTGGTGTGTAATTATCTGGATCTCCTAGTAGGTCTGGGAAGAATAATACTAGGATTATTAGGAATGTGAATATTAAAATTACTCCGAGGATGTCTTTGATTGTGTAGTAAGGGTGGAATGGAATTTTGTCTGAGTCGGAGTTTAGGCCTGTAGGGTTGTTGGATCCAGTTTCGTGGAGGAATAGAAGGTGGACAATAACTAGGGCCGCGATAATGAATGGTAGGATAAAGTGAAATGCGAAGAAACGTGTTAGTGTTGCTTTGTCTACTGAAAACCCTCCTCAGATTCATTCTACTAAGGTTGTTCCGATATATGGGATTGCTGAGAGTAAGTTTGTAATTACTGTTGCTCCTCAAAATGATATTTGTCCTCATGGGAGCACATAGCCTATGAATGCAGTAGCTATTACTGCGAATAGTAGAATTACTCCAATATTTCATGTTTCTATAAAGGTGTAGGATCCATAATATATTCCTCGGCCTACGTGGAGAAAAAGGCAAATGAAAAATATTGAAGCTCCGTTTGCATGTATATATCGAATTAGTCAGCCATAGTTTACATCTCGGCAAATATGTGTTACTGATGAGAATGCTGTTAAGGTATCTGATGTGTAGTGTATTGCTAAAAATAAGCCTGTGGCAATTTGGATTATTAGGCAAATTCCTAGGAGTGAACCGAAATTTCATCAGGATGAAATGTTAGATGGGGCAGGTAAGTCGATGAGTGAATGATTGACGATTTTAAGTAATGGGTGTGTTTTTCGGATGTTTGTCATTAGGTGTTTCTATAGTTGAATTACAACGGTGATTTTTCATGTCATTAGTCACAGTTAAATGCTGTGTAGAAATAATGAATAATTATATCTATATTTTAAGTTTAGTGTTTTTAGGTGGTTGTCTTGGGTTGGCATTGAAGCCTTCACCTATTTATGGTGGGTTAGGTTTGATTGTTAGTGGGTTTGTTGGTTGTTTTATGGTTTTAGGGTTTGGTGGTTCATTTATGGGTTTGCTAGTATTTTTAATTTATTTAGGTGGAATATTAGTTGTATTTGGGTATACTACGGCTATGGCTACTGAGGAGTATCCTGAGACTTGGGGTTCAAGTTGATTATTTTTTAGTTTTTTGATTATTGGTTTTTTAATAGAGATGTCTTTTGTATGGTTATTAAGTAATTGGAATGTAATTGAGTTGATTAATATTGATAGTTTAAGTGATTGAATAATATATGAAATTGATGATGTGGGGGTTATGTTAGAGGGTGGTGTTGGGGTTGCAGCAATGTATAGTTGTGCAACTTGAATGATGGTTGTGGCTGGGTGATCTTTGTTTGCTGGAATTTTTATTATTATTGAAATCATTCGGGACTAGTAATGTAAAGAATAATAATTAGAATGATAGTAATTATAAATGATAGGAAATACAGTTTAATTATTCCTTTCTGGTTAGTTAATATTTTGGATGTAAGAGTGTGAATGAATGAAGTAGATTTTGGAGCTGATTTTTCTAGTCAGATTAAGTCTAATAATCCTAGAGACACTTTAAAGCTGGGGTCTAGAGATTTAAGTGGAATTATACGGTGTAGAATGGATGGGAAGAATCCTAGTGAGGTTGAGAATATTGAGTGGGGTTTTATTTTATGAATGGAAAATTTTAGGGAGAGGTTGTTTAGTTCTAAGGCGATGAGGAATCCTAAAATAGAAATGAGTAGGGCTAGGATTTTGAGATGTAATGGTATTGTGAGAATTTGTAGGTTGGTTGGGGGAAGATTGTTGGAGATTACATAGCCAGCTAGGATACTACCTAGTGCTAGTCGTTTAATAGGATTAATTAAGTTTGGGTTATTTTCATTAATAATAATTATAGGGGGACATCGGGGTTTGGTTATGGCAACGAAGTAAATAATTCGAATACTGTATATAGCTGTTATTGATGTAGCGATAAGTGTAATTAGTAGGGCTCAGGCGTTGGCATTGCAGGTGTTTATTGATTCAATAATGGAGTCTTTGGAATAGAACCCTGTTAGGAATGGTATTCCTGTAAGGGCTAGACTGCCAATAATTAGGCAGGATGATGTGAATGGTATAATTTTTATTACACCTCCTATTTTTCGAATGTCTTGTTCGTCATTTAGGTTGTGGATGATTGATCCTGAGCATATAAATAATATGGCTTTGAAGAATGCGTGTGTGCAAATGTGTAGGAAGGCTAAGTAGGGTTGATTGATTCCTAGGGTTACTATCATCAGGCCTAGTTGACTGGATGTGGAGAAAGCTACAATTTTTTTTACATCATTTTGTGTAAGTGCACAGATGGCAGTGAATAGTGTGGTTAAAGCTCCGAGACATATTATTATTGTTAGGATTGTGCTATTATTTGATATAAGTGGGTGGAATCGGATGAGTAAGAAGATGCCTGCTACAACTATAGTACTTGAGTGAAGTAGAGCTGATACAGGTGTTGGTCCTTCTATAGCTGATGGTAGTCATGGGTGAAGTCCAAATTGGGCTGATTTACCTGTTGCTGCAATTAGGAGTCCTATTAAGGGAATGATGTTGCTGTTATTGGCAAGTAAAATTTGTTGAAGTTCCCAGGAGTTTATGTTTAAGCAATATCATGTTATGGCTAGGATAAATCCTACATCTCCAATTCGATTATATAAGATGGCTTGTAAGGCTGCTGTGTTTGCATCGGCACGTCCGTATCATCATCCAATTAATAGGAATGACATAATTCCTACTCCTTCCCAACCGATAAACAGTTGGAATAAATTGTTAGCTGAGGTTAAAATGATTATAGTAATTAGAAATATAGTTAAATATTTAATGAATCGGTTGACGTGATAGTCTGAATGTATGTATCATGAGGAAAATTGTATGATGGATCATGTGACATATAGTGCTACCGATAAGAATAAGATGGAGAAATAGTCGGTTTTAAAACTTAATGTGATGTTGATGGAGTTAATGGTAATTCAGTGTCAGCTGGTAATCATGTATTCTGTGTTCTGGTGAAAGAATAGTAGTAAAGGTAGGAGGCTTAAGAAGAATGAAAATTTAATTGATGATGTAGCGTAATATGGGAAGTTAATATGTTTTATTAGGTTGGTTATAGAGATTAATACTGGGGATGCGAGGATAATAAAGATTGTTAAGATTGATGATGTAATTATATTGATTACTTTTTATTTGGAGTTGCACCAAGATTTTTGGTTCCTAAGACCAATGGATTACTTCTATCCTATAAAAGTAAGAAAGCCATGAGTTTAGGCATGGTGGCATGAGTAGCAGTTCCTGCATACTTTCTTGGTAAATAAGGAGAGTTGATTTCCTGTTATTAGATTCACAGTCTAATGTTTTTTGTAAACTATATTTACATATTGTTAACCCAGTGATTAGTTTTGGGTTAATAGTTAGAAGTACCAGGGGAATGATATGTAGAGTTATTAATGTTAGTTCTCGAGTATGTGAAGGTTGAAGGTTATTTATATGGTTAACTAATTTTCCTCGTTGTGTTGTGGTAATTATATATATTGAGTAAGTAGCTGTAATAACAATGTTAATTCCTACAAGGATAATAGAGAAATTAGATCAAGAGAATAGTGACATAGCAATGAATAGTTCTCCTATAAGGTTGATTGATGGTGGTAGGGCTAGGTTAGCTAGGCTAGCTAGTAGTCATAGTGTAGCTATTAGGGGAAAGATTATTTGGAGGCCTCGAGCTATAATTATGGTTCGACTATGAATTCGTTCATAGTTTGAATTTGCTAAACAGAATAGAAGGGAAGAAGTTAGGCCGTGGGCGATTATTAGTATTGTAGCTCCTATAAAGCTTCATGGTGTTTGAATTATAATGGATGAAATTACTAGGGCTATATGGCTTACGGAGGAGTAAGCAATTAGTGATTTTAGGTCTGTTTGTCGGAGGCAAATAGAGCTTGTTATGATTATGCCTCATAGGGACAATAGAATAAATGGATAGGCTATATATTTTGTTAGAGGGTCGAGGATAATTGAAATTCGTATTATTCCGTAACCTCCTAGTTTTAGTAGAATGGCCGCTAGGATTATGGATCCTGCAATTGGGGCTTCTACATGTGCTTTTGGTAGTCATAGGTGAACACCATATAATGGTATTTTAATTATAAATGCTATTATGCATGCTAGTCATAGGATATTGTTGGATCAGGATAAGTTTATTGAGTTGGTTGTTAATGATAAAACTGTAAGGTTTAGTGTTCCAATAGAGTTTTGAATGTGGATAAGGGCGATTAGAAGTGGAATAGAGCCAATTAGTGTATAGAATAAAAAGTAGATTCCTGCGTTTAGTCGTTCTGTTTGATTACCTCATCGGGTAATAATAATTAGTGTTGGAATTAGGGTAGCTTCAAACAGGATGTAGAATATAATTAGTTCTGTTGATGAGAAAGTTATGATTAGGAGGATTTGCAGGCTTACTAATATAGAGATGTAAAATTTTTGATGTGAAAATTTTTCTTTTTTTAAGTGATTTTGGCTAGCTATTAGTATAAGTGGAAGTAGTCAGGTGGTTAGAATGATTAGGGGGGTTGACAGGGGGTCTGAGGAAAATATTGTTGAGAAGTTCAGGTAATTTTCATCATTTTGTCACAGGAGTATTAGGCTAAGAAGGCTAATTATGAAGCTATAGGATGTTACGTTTATTCAAGTTTTTTTTGTATTAGATAATCAGGTTAATGGAAGAAGTATAAGTGAGGGAATAATAATTTTTAACATTGTAGTAGATTTAGATTTTGTACGTAATCAGTTCCGTATGTATTTGAGACTTTAACTAATAAAGCTAATCCTACTGCTGCTTCGCATGCTGCAAATACTATAACTGTAATTGGGATTGGCATTGAAATTATAGAGTTAGAATTTAAGGTTGCTGTCGAGATTATAATGAATAAGGATAACATTATTCCTTCTAAGCATAATAGGGTTGATATTAAGTGTGATCGGAATATTAGGGTACCTAGGAATGATAGGGTAAAGGATATTATGAGATTAAGAAAGGTAGATGGCATGTTGGTAATTATGATAGTTATCATAATCTAATGAGTCGAAATCATTAATTTTGTTTAAACTAATTACCATTTATTCTGTTCATTCTAGACCTTTTTGTATTCATTCATAGCATAATCCTAGGGATAGAATGGTTACTAGAATAAAAGCTGTAAGGGTTGTTGTTGTTGTGTTGGTGAATTGGATTGCTCATGGAAGTGGAAGGAGGAGGGCAATTTCTAGGTCGAATAAAAGAAATGTAATGGCTACAAGGAAAAATTTTATTGAGAAGGGTAGGCGCGCGGAACTTGTTGGATCAAATCCACATTCGTATGGGTTAGCCTTTTCTGAGTACAAGTTTATCTGGGGTAGTCAGAATGCGATTAGGATTAAGGCAAGTGATAGAAGGCTGTTAATTACTAAAATAATTAATAAGTTTATTACTCTCTTCCGTGGTTTCAGAATCTACTGATTGGAAGTCAGTTATATTATTTATACTAAGAGAGTAGGATCCTCATCAATAGATAGAAACATATAGGAAAAGTCATACTACATCTACGAAATGTCAGTATCATGCTGCTGCTTCAAACCCAAAGTGGTGTTTTGATGTGAAGTGAAATTTGAGTTGTCGTAGAAGGCATACAATAAGAAAGGTAGATCCAATAATTACATGGAGGCCATGGAATCCTGTAGCTATAAAGAATGTAGACCCATAAATTCCATCTGAGATAGAGAAGGATGTTTCAAAATATTCTGAGGCTTGGAGGATAGTAAAATAAAGTCCTAAAATAATGGTAATGAGGAGGGCTTGGTTTATATGGTTTCGTTTTCCTTCTATAAGACTGTGATGGGCTCATGTAATTGATACACCTGATGCTAGAAGTACTGAGGTATTTAGAAGTGGAACTTCAAGGGGGTTGAGTGGTGTAATTCCTGTTGGCGGTCAGCAGCCTCCTAAGTCGTGTGTTGGTACAAGGCTGGAGTGATAAAAGGCTCAGAAGAAGCCAGCAAAGAAAAATACTTCGGAAACGATGAATAGAATTATTCCGTATCGTAATCCTTTTTGAACAATAGGGGTATGGTGTCCTTGATAAGTGCCTTCACGGATGATGTCTCGTCATCATTGATATATTGTTAAAATGTTGGTTAGTAGGCCTAGAGATAGAAGTGTGGTGGAGTTGTAATGAAATCATATGATTAGTCCGGATGTAAGTAGTAGAGCTGAGAAGGCTCCTGTTAATGGTCATGGACTTGGATTAACTATGTGGTATGCATGTGTTTGGTGGGTCATTATGTGTTATCATGTAAGTAAAGGCTTACAAGCAGTGTGAATACGTAAGCTTGAATTAATGCTACGGCAAATTCTAGTACTGTAAGTAGTAGTAAAATGATGAATGTGATTGTGGCAGTTGGTGGGCTGATATTTATAAGAACTAGGGTTGCTCCTCCAATTAGATGTATTAGAAGATGGCCTGCAGTGATATTTGCTGTTAATCGAACTGCTAGAGCTATTGGTTGAATAAATAGGCTAATTGTTTCAATAATAATTAGTATTGGGATAAGTGAGATTGGAGTCCCTTGTGGGAGGAAGTGGGCCAGGGAATTTTTTAGTTTATGTCGGAATCCTAGAATTACTGCTCCTGCTCATAGTGGAATTGCTATGCTTAGGTTTATGGATAGTTGTGTTGTTGGTGTAAATGTATGTGGGAGAAGACCTAAAAGGTTAGTTGATCCAATAAATATAATTAGAGAAACAATTATAAGTGCTCATGTTCGTCCTTTTGGTGTATGGATTAGTATTATTTGTTTAATAATAAGTTTAATAAGTCAGTGTTGAAATGAATGTAGGCGGTTGCTAATTAAACGTTCTGATGATGGGAATAAGATTGATGGGAATATAATGATGGTTACGACGATTGGTAAACCTATTACTGTAGGGGTAATGAAAGAGGCAAATAGATTTTCGTTCATTTTGATTCTCAAGGGTTTTTGGTTTTTAGTGTTGTAATAATTTTTGATGATGGTGATAGGGGAAATAATTGTGAAGAAACTTTTAATTGAAATAAAATAAATAGGGTAATTATTGATGAAATAATGGTAATAAATCATGTGGATGTGTCTAATTGAGGCATGTCACTGTGGAGATTTAAGGTCTCTAACTTTAACTTAAAAGGTTAACGCTCTAAGCTTCACAGTGAAATTAAATTATTGAAGCTGATCAATTTTCGAAGTGTTTTAGTGGTACTATTTCAAGGACAATAGGTATAAAACTGTGGTTTGATCCGCAGATTTCTGAGCATTGCCCGTAGAATAATCCTGGTCGATTTGATGTTACTGTTGCTTGGTTAAGACGTCCTGGAATTGCGTCAGTTTTTAATCCTAATGATGGTACGGCTCATGAGTGTAGGACGTCTTCAGATGAAATTAGTATGCGAATTGGTAGTTCTATTGGGAGAACTACACGATTATCTACTTCTAGAAGTCGAAGTTCGCCTGGCTTTAGATCATTTGTAGGTACTATATATGAGTCAAAGCATAGGTCTTCATAATCTGTATATTCGTAGCTTCAGTATCATTGATGACCTATAGTTTTTACTGTTAATACTGGGTTATTAATTTCGTCTATTATATATAGAATTCGTAGGGATGGAAGAGCAATCAGGATAAGAATAACAGCTGGTAGAATAGTTCAAATAGTTTCAACTTCTTGGGCATCTATAGTACTAGTGTGTGTTAGTTTTGTAGTTAATATAAGTGAAATGATGTAAAGTACTAGAGAGCTAATAAGGAATACAATTATTAATGTATGGTCATGAAAGTTTGTCAGTTCTTCTATAATTGGGGATGTAGCGTCTTGTAAGCCTAGTTGGAATGGATAAGCCATATAAGATATATAGACTTTAATCTATAATTTAACCTTGACAAAGTTATGTAATTATTTTACTAATATCTCATTGAGAAAGATATAGAGGCTATGGGATTGGCTTGAAACCAATTTAAGGGGGTTCGATTCCTTCCTTTCTTATTTAACTTTTACATAGGAAGGTTCTTCAAATGTGTGATAAGGTGGTGGGCAGCCATGAAGTCATTCTAGGTTTGTTGAAGAATAAGATACTGATATAACTTCTCGTTTGGAGGCGAAGGCTTCTCAAATTATGAAAATTATGATTAGAACAGCTGTAAGTGAGATAAATGATCCTATTGAAGATACTGTGTTTCATGCGGTATAGGCATCTGGATAATCCGAATATCGTCGAGGTATACCTGAAAGTCCTAAGAAATGTTGGGGGAAAAATGTTATATTAACTCCAACGAATATGATTGCGAAGTGGGCCTTAGCTCATGTATCGTTTAGAGTGTAACCTGAGAATAATGGGAATCAGTGGACAAATCCGGCTATGATAGCGAATACTGCTCCTATAGATAATACATAATGGAAGTGAGCTACTACATAATATGTATCGTGAAGTACAATATCAAGAGAAGAATTTGATAGAACAATTCCTGTAAGACCCCCTACTGTAAATAAAAAGATAAACCCTAGAGCTCATAGTATAGCGGGGGATCATTTGATATTTCCTCCGTGTAGTGTTGCGAGTCAGCTAAATACTTTTACTCCGGTTGGAATAGCAATAATTATAGTGGCGGATGTAAAGTAAGCTCGTGTGTCTACGTCAAGGCCTACAGTGAATATGTGGTGAGCTCAAACGATGAATCCTAGAAATCCAATAGATATTATTGCTCAGACTATTCCTATATATCCAAATGGTTCTTTTTTTCCAGAATAATATGTGACTACGTGTGAGATAATCCCAAATCCTGGAAGAATTAAAATGTAAACTTCTGGGTGGCCAAAGAATCAGAATAGATGTTGATAAAGAATTGGGTCACCTCCTCCGGCTGGATCAAAGAAAGTTGTATTAAGGTTTCGGTCTGTCAATAGTATTGTAATTCCTGCAGCTAGAACTGGAAGAGATAAGAGAAGGAGAACGGCTGTAATTAGTACTGATCAGACGAATAGTGGAGTTTGATATTGAGTTATTGCTGGGGGTTTTATATTAATAATAGTTGTAATAAAATTAATTGCACCTAGGATGGATGAAACTCCAGCTAAGTGGAGAGAGAAAATAGTTAGATCTACTGATGCTCCGGCGTGAGCCAAGTTTCCGGCTAGAGGTGGATAAACTGTTCATCCTGTTCCTGCTCCTGCTTCTACTATGGAAGATGCTAATAATAGAAGAAACGATGGTGGAAGTAATCAGAAACTTATATTATTTATTCGTGGGAATGCTATGTCAGGGGCTCCAATTATCAGTGGTACTAATCAGTTTCCGAAGCCTCCGATTATTATTGGTATTACTATAAAGAAAATTATAACAAATGCGTGGGCAGTAACAATTACATTATAGATTTGGTCGTCTCCTAGAAGTGTTCCTGGTTGACCTAATTCAGCTCGAATTAGGATACTTAGTGCTGTGCCTACTATTCCTGCTCATGCACCAAACAATAGGTATAGGGTTCCAATATCTTTGTGGTTAGTTGAAAATAGTCAACGGTTTACGAACATAGGTAAAATGGCTGAGTAAGCATTAGACTGTAAATCTAATTACAGGGGTCTAAGTCCCCTTTTTACCAGGCCTTAAGGTGATAATCATGTCGAATTGCAAATTCGGAGGTGTAGGAAACTTCCCTACTAAGGCTTCTCCCGCCCCTTTTCTTATAGGCGGGAGAAGTAGATTGAAGCCAGTTATAGGGTATTTAGCTGTTAACTAAAATTTCGTGGGTTTAAGTCCCACCAATCTAGTGGAGGTCTTAGCTTAATTAAAGTAATTGATTTGCATTCAATAGATGTAGGGTATAATCTTACAGTCCTTAACAGAAGTTAAACTTGTTTGTTTTCTTAGGGCTTTGAAGGCTCTTGGACTGGAATATCCTAAACTTCTACGTGATTAGTTGAGGTGAAATTGGAAGTGTTATTGTACTTGTGATTGAGAATAGTGGAATAGCAAAGTTATGTTTTGGGTTTAATAAATGGGATAATATTTTTGAGTTATTGTTGGTTGGAAATATTGTAAGTGAGATTGAATAAATTAGACGTGTGTAGAAGAATAGGTTAAGTAAAGCTATTATAGCTATTATAGTTGTTAAAATAATACAATTGTTTTTTAGTAGTTCTGTGATGATGATTCATTTTGGTAAGAATCCTGTTAGTGGGGGGAGTCCTCCGAGGGACAATAGAATGGTAGATATTATTATTAGTGTTGTTGGAGTTTTATTTCATAGAAGTGAGATTGAGTTTATTGTTGTGGATGAATTTAGTTTTAGTATCATGAATATTGGAATTGTTAGGATAATGTAGATTATTAGATTGAGTAGTGTTAATGATGGGTTGAATGTAATGATAGCTAGTATTCATCCTATGTGGGCGATTGATGAGTATGCTATGATTTTTCGTATTTGTGTTTGGTTTAGTCCTCCTCATGCTCCAATAAAGATTGACAGGATTGCGAGGATTATAGTGATGGTAGGGTTAATAAGGTTATAGATTTGGAATAGAATAGATAGTGGAGCGATTTTTTGTCATGTAAGTAAAATTAATCCTGTGTGTAATTCAATTCCTTGAGTTACTTCAGGAAGTCAATAGTGGAATGGTGCTAGACCAAGTTTTATAGATAGGGAGATTAATGTTATTGTAAGAATTAAATTATTTGTTTGTTGTTGAAATATTCAGGTTCCTAGTTGTTTATAGTTGAGGATAATAGCTAGTAGAATAATTATTGATGCTGTTGCTTGTGTAATAAAGTATTTTGTTGCTGCTTCGGTTGATCGTGGGTTTTTTTTGTTAATTAATAATGGGACTATTGCTAGAAGGCTTAGTTCTAGGCCTACTCATATTAATAGTAGGTTGGAGCTTGATATTGTAATGATTGGTCCTATAAAGATAGTGAAGTAAATAATTATTATGGTAATTGGGTTTATTAGTACGGGAAGGATTTAAACCAACGTTTTCGGGGTATGGGCCCGATAGCTTAATTAGCTGACCTTACTAAGTAGAATATGGTGTATAGGTAGCACGAAGAATTTTGAATTCTTAGGTATGGGTTCAATTCCTACTATTCTAGAAATAAGAGGATTTAAACCTCTATATTTTACTCTATCAAAGTAACTCTTTTGTCAGACATATTTCTATGTTGATGGTGGAATGCTCGCTAAGAATATTGGTAGAGAAGTATGTCATATGCAGAATGCTAGTGTGAGTGGTAGAAAGTTTTTTCATAATAGATGTATAAGCTGGTCATATCGGAATCGTGGGTATGATGCTCGGATTCATAGGAATGAAGATGATAATAGCAAAGTTTCTATTATGAAATTGGTTGAGTAAAGTTCTGGTAAGTTAATGTTGTGGATTGGGCCTAAGAAAATGATTGATGTTAGTGCGTTTATGAGGATAATATTAGTGTATTCAGCTATGAAGAATAATGCGAATGGGCCTGCAGCGTATTCAACATTGAATCCTGATACTAATTCAGATTCTCCTTCGGTTAGGTCAAATGGAGCTCGGTTTGTTTCTGCTAGTGTTGAGATATATCATATTATAGCTATTGGTCAGGCCGGAATAATTAGTCATATATGTTCTTGGGTAATGATAAGTGTTTGTAAAGAGAATGAGCCGCTAATGAGAAGAACTGATAGTAGAATAATGGCTATGGTTACTTCATATGAGATAGTTTGGGCTACTGCTCGTAACGCGCCAAATAATGAGTATTTTGAATTTGAGGCTCATCCTGATCATAGGATAGAATATACTGAAAGGCTTGATGTAGCTAGGAAGAATAAAATTCCTAGATTAAGATTGATTAGTGGGTGGGGTATAGGTAATGGAATTCATAGGCTTAGGGCTAGTGTGAGTGATAGAGTTGGTGCAATGATGAATAGTGTGATTGATGTTGTTAAGGGTCGCATAGGTTCTTTAATGAATAGTTTTATGGCGTCAGCGAATGGTTGTAAAATTCCATAAGGTCCTACAATGTTTGGTCCTTTTCGTAATTGTATATATCCTAAGATTTTTCGTTCTACTAATGTTAAGAAGGCTATAGCGATTAGGATTGGAACCAAAAGTGTTAGGATATTAATTAGATACACTATTAGGAAGAGGATTTGAACCTCTGGGAACAAGGTTTTAAGTCTTACGCAATTTCCTGGCTCTGCCACCCTAATGACCTGGTCTAGGTAAATGTTTTACATAGATATTTTATTTAGATTTTTTTCATAAGTTTGGTTGAGAGCACTGTTGTTAAGGTGGCTCTATTTCTCTTATCCTTTCGTACTGGGAGAAATTGTTAATAGATAGAAACCGACCTGGATTTCTCCGGTCTGAACTCAGATCACGTAGGACTTTAATCGTTGAACAAACGAACCATTAATAGCTTCTGCACCATTGGGATGTCCTGATCCAACATCGAGGTCGTAAACCCTATTGTCGATATGAACTCTTAAATAGGATAGCGCTGTTATCCCTAGGGTAACTTGGTCCGTTGATCAAATTGCTTTGGGTCAAATTAGAATTTGTATTACTTTGACTTGTGGGTCTATGTTATTAATCTTTCGGAGGATTTTCTGTTCTCCGAGGTCACCCCAACCAAAATTTTAAGCTTATATTATTGTTTTTATTCCATGCAGGTTTTTAATGTTATAAATAAGTTTATAAATTTAAGCTCCATAGGGTCTTCTCGTCTTATTTGATTATTCCAGCCTCTTCACTGGAAGGTCAATTTCACTGATTAAAAATAAGAGACAGTTAAACCCTCGTTTGGCCATTCATTCTAGTCCCTAATTAAGGAACAAGTGATTATGCTACCTTTGCACGGTCAGGATACCGCGGCCGTTTAACTTTAGTCACTGGGCAGGCAATGCCTCTAATACTTTTAATGCTAGAGGTGATGTTTTTGGTAAACAGGCGGGGTTATAGTTTGCCGAGTTCCTTTTATTTCGGTTAATCTTTCCATTAAGCACTCCTGTGTTGGGTTAACAGACATGTCTTAGATAAGTTTATTTTGTGATTATTATCTATGGTTTGTTAATAACTAACAATGGTTATCCGGGTTGTTATACACTTGTGCTTGGAGAATAAATTCTTGTTACTCATATTAACAGTGTTTCTTATATATTGTTATATAATAACCCAATTTGAAATTTAGGAAGTAAGGTAAAATTTTAGGATTAGTTTAATTATTATGTTGAGCTTGAACGCTTTCTTTATTGATGGCTGCTTTTAGGCCTACAATGGTTAAGAAAAATTTTTATTTATTCACTATTAAAGGTTTTTTCCATTCCTAAAGAGCTGTCCCTCTTTTGGCTATAATTTAAGCTTACGTTTGGATTATTAGTTCTTAAAGTAAGTTTAAAGTTGAACTGAAATTCATTTTTTGGGTAACCAGCTATCACCAAGCTCGTTAGGCTTTTCACCTCTACCTAAAAATCTTCCCACTATTTTGCTACATAGACGGGTTGATTCATAAAATTGTTTTTAGGTAGCTCGTTTGGTTTCGGGGTTTCTAGCTTAAATTCTTTTAGTTAGAGTTTTTCTAGTTAATTCATTATGCAAAAGGTACAAGATTTTATCTTTGCTAATTTTTACTTTGAAGAATATCTTTCATCTTTCCCTTACGGTACTACTTCTATAGCTCCTGATTTAAATTTCTTTCTCCAATACTTTAATGATAAATGTTTTATTTTATGGAAAAGTGTTATTAGATAAAAGGGTGTTAGGGCTAGAGTTGGTTCAAAGTGTTCATTTTTATGAATTCTTCTGGGTGTAGGCCAGATGCTTTATGTTAAGCTACACTATGATTATTCCAAGCACACTTTCCAGTATGCTTACCTTGTTACGACTTATCTCCTCTAATAAATCTGTTACTGTATATTATTTATATAAATTAGTATATTTAACTTGAGGAGGGTGACGGGCGGTGTGTGCGTACTTCATTGCTCTATTCAATTAAGCTCTCTATTCTTAATTTACTACTAAATCCTCCTTTGTCCTTTAGTTTCATAAAGGGTATCGTAATGTTCTTAGATAGAAAATGTAGCCCATTACTTCCCATCTCATTGGCTACACCTTGACCTAACGTTTTTATGATTGTTCTCTTGCTTACTTTAATTCCTTTTAAGGGTTTGCTGAAGATGGCGGTATATAGGCTGAATTAGCAAGGGATGGTGAGGTAAAGCGGGGTTTATCGATTATAGAACAGGCTCCTCTAGATGGATATAAAGTACCGCCAAGTCCTTTGAGTTTTAAGCTGTGGCTAGTAGTTCTCTGGCAAATAATTTTGTTATATAATTATTTTGGTTTAGGGCTAAGCATAGTGGGGTATCTAATCCCAGTTTGGATCTTAGCTATCGTGTTTTATGAGGTGGTTTAGAATTACTTTCGTTATTGTGTTTAAGTTCTAACAATGAATTTTCACATATTAGTTGAATTTTAATTCTATTTATTCTATTTCAATAAACACGTTTTACGCCGAGAATAATTAGTTAGGGTTAATCGTATGACCGCGGTGGCTGGCACGAAATTTACCAACCCTTAGAGGTATAGCTTAGTCAAACTTTCGTTCATTGCTTAATATTTATCACTGCTGAGTCCCGTGGGGGTGTGGCTAGGCAAGGTGTCTTTAGCTATTTAATGTGCTTGATACCCTCTCCTTAAATTTTGGGAATTTTTTAAGGGATTTTACACCGGTTTATGGATGTTCGCATGTGTAATCTTACCTCCAACTAATCATAAGGCCAGGACCAAACCTTTTGTTTATGGGATTAAAAACATCCATCTAAGCATTTTCAGTGCTTTGCTTTATTGTTAAGCTACATCAAC